GCAAAGGTAGCTTAACGGATTAAAGCACAGCACTGAAAATGCTTCAAAGGGAGTTAAAGTCCCTCCCTTAGCAGCCGATTTGGTCCTAGTCCCAATCTTAACTACTGTTGAGGTGCCACATGCAAGTCCACTAGCGAACCAGTGAAATAGAATCTTATTCCCTAAAACCTGGAAAGAAGAAAAGGGAAAGAGAAGACCAGTATCAGGCACTAAGTAGATGAGCCCACGACACTAAGCAAGAGAGTCTGCTCAACTGCAGTGCTAAATATTAGACAATCAGAAAAATCCGGATTTAGCAAGGGAAGTATAAAGGAGGTAAAATACGTTGCCAGCCACCGCGGTTATACGTAATTCCTACAGTTAAATAGTACGGTGAAAAGGGTGTTAGAAAAGTTCATTGGTTGTAGCTTTGGGCTAGCGGTATAATTTTAATCCCACACGATACCCTTACCCCCAAATTAAGCATTTGAAGCCACGAAATCTAAGGCCTAAACCAGGATTAGATACCCTGTTATACTTAGAAGTGTAACACCCCTAAAGTTCAAAATTCAAAGGATTTGGCGGTTTTCCAAACCTCCCTGGAGAGTTTGCCATTGAATCGATAACCCACGATCCACCTCACCAATTTTTGTAACACCAGCTTGTATACCATCGTCGTAAGTCTACTTCTTGAGAAAGTTGACTTTAAGGGAGAACCCTGGACGTCAGATCAAGGTGCAGCCTATAAGTTGGGGATAGGTGAGCTACAATGTTTGAACAAACCAGTTGGAAGGAGGGATGAAATACCCCTCGGAATTTGGATTCAGCAGTAGGCCCACTAAGAGAATGGGGCTGAAAAGAGCTCTGGAATGCGTACACATCGCCCGTCACTCTCGCCTAGTTAAGATTACACAAGGGGAGACAAGTCGTAACACAATAGGCACACCGGACGCGAAAATGCCCCTATAGTTGAAACACAACCAAGAGCTTTTCACGCTCTTAAGTTTGAGTTAAAATCTCAATAGGAGCTTAAGGCCTTGAAAGCTCAACAACTAGAGCTTTGGTCTTGTAAACCAGGAGAGAGGGTAAACTCCCTCTCAAGGCTAAGAATCCCCATCACAGCTCCCACCCCTCTCTCCTTCGTCGTTCGGGTTTCTCGGTATTACCTCTTTTGCATATGGGGGGGGGGGGGGGGGGGGACTCTAAATAATATATAATGAAGAACCTCAGGAGAAAGTTTAATAAAAAACCGCAGCTTTGGGAGTTGCAATGTAAGGTAAGCCTTATTCTCTTGAATTTAAGGAGTGGGGAATGGACCCAAGCAGAAGAAGTCAAAGCTCTTCGTTTTTCCAATTAAACTAATCCTTATTAGCTTGGGCTGTAGCTAAATGTAAAAGCGCTTGGCCGTTAACCAAGAAATAATAGGATAAATACCTATCTTCCCAGGCTGAAGTAGCAAAAGTGGTTATGCAAAAGACTTAGGATCTTTTAACGAGGGTTCAACTCCTTCTTTCAGCTGTAGCTTCTAAGACTTTAACTTAGAACTTTTGCTTGCAAAGCAAACGTTTTTCAATTAAACTAAAACCACTAAAGGACTTAAGTTAAATAAACTGAAAGCCTTCAAAGCTTTAAACAAGAATTGGAAACTTCTTAGTCCTTGGGTTTTGTAGTGTAACTAACATTTCGGATTGCAAATCCCTAGATCAACTAGGACGTTGCCAAAGCTTCAAAACAACTCGAATTGCACGAGTGTGGTCTCCGTGTAAAGGAGAAACTTACTAACTAGCTATGCCTTGAAATTTTTTATTATATATAAGTAGAGTAAGCTAAGTGCTAAGCTTTTGGGCTCATACCCCAGGAATGAAGGATAAAAACCTCCCTCTACTTTCAGAAGCCGCTGGAGTTTAACCAGCAATTTTGGCCTGACAACCCAAAGTTATAAGTTTAACTAGGCCTCTTTTTAAAGTAAGGTGGCTGAGGGAATAAGCGGTGGATTGTAAATCCATATACAAGGGTTAGACTCCTTTTCTTACTAGCTTAGCTTTATGAATACAACAGTATTTTTGACTTCCAATCAGACAGTCTTGGTGAAAATTTAAGATAAAGCACTAAAGTAGCAAAGTGGTTAATGCAGAAGGCCTAAAACTTTCCTATCAAGGGTTCAACTCCTTTCTTTAGCTCTATGGTGTATGTATTTAGAATATTAGAACTCATCTCATTTTTAATCCCGATTCTTTTATCTGTAGCTTTTCTCACACTAGTAGAGCGAAAGGTGCTGGGCTATATGCAATTTCGAAAAGGTCCGAATGTAGTAGGGCCTTTTGGGCTTTTACAACCCTTTGCAGATGGAATGAAGGTCTTTATAAAGGAAGAGTTGAAGCCAGTGAACAGTTCCCCTTATTTGTTCTTTTTCTCCCCTCTACTATTCTTAGCTTTGGCTTTACTTCTATGGAAATTTATGCCCGTGCACACCCCTACCTTGGACCTACAACTCTCCCTACTTTTAGTACTGGGCCTATCTAGGCTTTCTGTTTATGCTATCCTAGGTTCTGGTTGAGCCTCAAAATCTAAGTACTCTCTCCTCGGAGCTATACGAGCAGTAGCCCAGACGATTTCATATGAGATTAGCCTGGCACTAATTTTGTTATCCCTTATAATTTTTTCTAGAAGATTTAACCTCACATATATAATGAACACCCAAGAGTTTTCCTGATTTTCTCTCTCTTGCTTGCCCCTATTTTACATTTGATTCGTTTCCACTCTTGCAGAGACAAACCGAGCACCATTTGACCTAACAGAAGGAGAATCTGAAATAGTTTCGGGCTATAACGTGGAGTACGCTGGAGGACCCTTCGTTCTATTTTTTATCGCCGAATACGCAAAAATTATACTAATGAATTATTTTTCAGTGGTACTATTTCTAGGCGGCCCCTCCCCGCTAAAAAAATTGTTTCCAATCAGAATCATAATAGTTGGTATTAAGACCACTTTTCTGTTTTCTGTTTTGTGAGTTCGAGCTGCCTACCCACGATTCCGGTATGATCAGTTAATGTTCTTAACATGAAAGAGGTACCTCCCCCTTTCAATAGGGGCTTTGTGTGCGATTTTGGCTTTAGTGGCCTTACTGGGAATATCCCTCCCACTATTTTAATGAGCTTGCCCCTAAAGTTAAGGTGTCTAGCTGATAATTAGATTTAAGGGTTAAATTCCCTTCAAGCTCTATGCGCCAAATAGTGTCTACCTTTTTATTTGTAACTGTAGTCTCTGGGACTATAATCGTTGTTTCTTCCGAAAAATGATTCATTATCTGAGTTGGCTTAGAGCTTAGAACCTTAGCATTGGTTCCAATCCTTTGCTCAGGATTCTCCCCACGAAAAGTGGAGGCGGACAATAAGTACTTTCTTGTTCAAGCTTCAAGGGCTGCACTTTTGCTAAAAGGCGCCCTTGGACAAGCTTGGTTGACGGGATCATGATCAATCCTAGATCCTGTTAAAGAGGTAACCTCCATTTGCCTAAGAATAGCCCTTGCATTTAAGATAGGCCTTGCCCCTGTCCACTTCTGATTTCCAGATGTTTTACAAGGGTTGCCCTTTTTCCAAGGGCTAATAATAGCCACTTGGCAAAAGATAGCCCCTCTAATACTAATGTTTTATTTTAGCCAGTTAGGTTTTTCTTACCTACTTATAACACCTAGGTTAATTTCTGTGCTGATAGGGGGCTGGGGAGGGCTAAATCAGACGCAAGTGCGTAAGATTTTAGCATTCTCTTCAATAGGAAAAATGGGCTGATTAGTCATAACATCAGCTTACTCCTTTAACGCTGCGATCATTATGTTAGTTATTTACTTAATTATTAACACTTCTTTGTTTTTATTGTTTGACCACTTAAAGGTCTCCACATTGGGACACTTAAAAACTATTTCTCAGCTTTCACCAATTAGAGTTGCTCTTGTTCTCCTAGTGATGCTCTCTCTAGGAGGCCTTCCCCCATTAACCGGGTTTATCCTAAAGTTTACCTCCCTTTATTTCTTGGTTGCCAAAAATTTTATCATTTTATCTTCTATTATGATAATTGGAAATCTTCAAGATTATTTTTTTTATCTCCGAATTTCGTTTAAAACTAGCTTATTTCTGTTTCCCCAACACATTATTAGATCCGCCTCATGGCGAAATAGGACAATAATTTCACCTCTCGCCCCAAAGGCATGATTAAGTTCGGTCTCCACTGTGTTGAGTACTCTTGCAATACCCCTTACCCTCCCCTTATATATAATTACATAGAAAAGTTATGACTCTAGGTGCATAGAAAATCCAAACAATAAATTTCTATAAAATAGAAAACACTCTTACTCTCTAGTAAATTCATTTGAAATCTTATTTTAACCAAAAGAAGCAGTACCGCAAGGGAAAGATGAAATACCCATAATTAAACAAACCTAAAAAAGGAAAGACTAAACCTGTGACCTGTGTATAATGGATTAACGAGAAATATAAGAAAACTAGTCTAATCCCGAAACTGGGCGAGCTAATCTTCCCTCCTTTTTAGAAGGATACCCCCACTGTTGCAATAGTGGAAAAAAAGGGAAGATTAGATGTGAAATCTAACCGCGCCCAGAGATAGCTGGTTTCCCAAAAAATTAGTTTGAGCTAAGCCTCTATAAGAAAAATAAAACTCCTTTAATATTATAAAAAGAATCTTTTAATTTTTAAGCAGAGGTTAGGCCCTTAAGGATAAGCTTAAAGCCCACAATGGAAAAATCCAACATTGATAGTTAAAGACAACAAGCCCCAAAATAGCTATTCTCGAAGGAATAGGCCTAGAAGCAGCCACTTAACAAGAAAGCGTTAAAGCTCAATTGTTCTTGCTAGCTAAAAATTTTTGGGCAATCATCTCTAACACTACAAATTATTGGGACATTCTGTAATCAGAAGAGACAATGTTAATATAAGTAAGATAACTATACCTAGCGTTTTATACGCTTTTAACCATGGAAGAAAAACATTGAAACTAAAAATCCTCTTTTTAAAGTCGTCTTCCAACTCAGGAGAAGAAAAATAAAAAAAGTGGGAAAAGGAACTCGGCAAATAAGGTTTCGCCTGTTTACCAAAAACATCGCTCCCCAAAATTTAAAGCCTGGGGAGTCCTGCCTGCCCAGTGACTAGAGGTTAAACGGCCGCTGTATCTTGACCGTCGGAGGTAGCATAATCATTGTCTTCCTAATTAGAGACTAGTATGAATGGCAAGAGGGAAATAAATGACATTTTTTCTATAGCCCTTAATACTACCTCCCCGTGAAGAGGCGGGGATAAAACGGTTAGACGAGAAGACCCTGTGGAGCTTTTAAGCGGAAGTTAAATTTTAACACACTTACCTTGTGACTAACTAATATACCTATCCAACAGTAAGTTTTAAACATTTTAGCAAAAGCTTTGGTTGGGGCAACGCGGAGTAAGAAGACCCTCCGCTAATAAGATATTACTATAAAAAGAATTACGGTTCTACAATCAAAATGAAAGAATGATCCACTAAGGTGATCAAAGAAACAAGTTACCGCAGGATAACAGCGTTATCTTTTCTGAGAGTTCACATTGACGAAAAGGTTTGCGACCTCGATGTTGGATCGGGACATCCTAAGGGTGCAGAAGCTTTTAAGGGTTGGTCTGTTCGACCATTAAAGTCCTACGTGATCTGAGTTCAGACCGGCGAGAGCCAGGTCAGTTTCTATCTACGTTAAGGTCTCTCTTAGTACGAAAGGACCAGAGAGAGAGTGTCTATGCAAAGAACGTAAGCACTTCAATTAAAAACATGCAACTAAGACGATGATTATTTTCTACTAACCACAAGGACATCGGAACACTTTATTTAATTTTTGGGGCCTGAGCTGGCATGGTAGGCACAGCTATGAGTGTGATTATCCGTGCCGAGTTGGCACAACCTGGTTCGCTGCTAAAAGATGACCAGATATACAAAGTGGTCGTTACCGCACATGCGCTAGTCATGATTTTCTTCATGGTAATGCCAATAATGATTGGTGGATTTGGGAATTGACTCATTCCACTAATGATCGGTGCGCCAGATATGGCCTTCCCCCGCATGAAAAATATGAGTTTTTGACTTATTCCCCCTTCTTTTATATTACTTTTAGCGTCCGCAGGAGTAGAAAAAGGAGCAGGAACTGGCTGAACTATCTACCCTCCTCTCTCTAGTAAAATAACACACGCCGGTAGGTCCGTTGATTTAGCAATCTTCTCCCTTCACCTGGCCGGTGCCTCTTCCATCTTGGGCCTCATTAAATTTATAACAACAATTATTAATATGCGGACACCGGGGATGTCTTTGGATCGTCTTCCTTTATTCGTCTGATCCGTCTTTGTCACTGCCTTCTTGCTCCTCCTTTCTCTTCCAGTATTAGCAGGAGCAATTACAATGCTTCTCACAGATCGTAAAATAAACACAACTTTCTTTGACCCTGCAGGAGGGGGAGATCCAATTCTATTTCAACACCTATTCTGGCTTTTTGGACACCCCGAGGTGTATATTCTTATCTTACCGGGATTTGGTATGATCTCACACGTTATAGCTCACTACTCTGGTAAGCGAGAGCCTTTCGGATACCTGGGGTTGGTTTATGCCATGATTGCAATAGGAGTTTTAGGATTCCTTGTCTGGGCCCACCATATGTTTACAGTAGGGATGGATGTTGATACACGAGCATACTTCACTGCCGCCACAATGATTATTGCTGTCCCAACAGGATTAAAGGTTTTCAGATGAATGGCAAAGCTCCAAGGGTCTAATCTACAATGAAGACTCCCTTTATTATGAACCTTGGGGATTGTATTTTTATTCACATTAGGAGGACTCACAGGTATTGTTCTTGCCAATTCCTCCATTGACTTTGTTCTTCATGATACCTACTACGTGGTAGCTCACTTTCACTACGTTCTTTCAATGGGGGCTGTATTTGCAATCTTCGCTGGTTTCACTCACTGGTTTCCCCTCTTCTCTGGTTATAGCCTACACCCATTATGAGGAAAGGTTCACTTCTTCATAATGTTTGTTGGAGTCAACTTAACCTTTTTCCCTCAACACTTCTTAGGTCTAGCCGGAATGCCACGACGGTACTCAGACTATCCAGACGCCTATACACTTTGAAATACTATCTCCTCAATTGGATCAACCATCTCCGTAGTGGCTATGCTATTTTTCCTCTTCTTAATCTGGGAGGCCTTCGCTTCTCAACGGGAAGGAATCACCCCAGAGTTCTCACACGCCTCACTAGAGTGACAATACACCTCCTTTCCCCCTTCTCACCACACCTTCGATGAAACACCCTCTACCATAATTATTGTAAAGTAAGTGTCAGTTAAAGAGTTAGTTTAAGGAGAACCTCTGATTTCGGCTCAGATGGTTTTGGTTCAACCCCAAAACTCTTGAAATCGCCCTGCTTATAGTTATTTTATCAATGTTTTACCTAGGACTTATGGGAATCCTTTTAAAACGACTCCATTTCCTATCCATTCTATTATGCCTTGAGCTACTCCTTATTTCCTTGTTTATCGGAATTGCGATTTGAAAAAAAAAAACAGGGGTCCCTCAAAAAACAACATTCAACTTATTCGTTTTGACTCTAGTCGCTTGCGAAGCAAGCATAGGCCTCTCCCTAATGGTAGGGCTCTCCCGTACACACTCTTCAAATTTGGTAGGAAGACTAAGGCTACTCCAGTATTAATGGGAACTTGAGCACAGTTTGGTCTACAAGATGCATCCTCCCCTCTTATGGAGGAGCTCACATACTTCCACGATTATGCATTAATTGTACTTACCCTCATTACAATACTAGTTTTTTATGGGTTAGTTTCCTTGCTTGTATCCTCTAATACTAACCGATTTTTCTTTGAGGGACAAGAGTTAGAAACAATTTGAACAGTGATTCCTGCTCTAATCTTAATCTTAATTGCCCTTCCTTCCCTCCAACTCCTTTACCTAATGGACGAGGTTAAAGACCCCTTCTTGACTATTAAGGCGTTCGGTCATCAGTGATACTGAAGATACGAGTACACGGACTTCAAAGACCTTGAATTCGACTCTTATATGGTACCTACCTCAGACGTTTCCTTTGGTAACCCCCGCTTATTAGAAGTGGACAACCGATTGGTCCTTCCCATGCAAAACCCCATACGAGTTCTAGTGTCCTCTGCAGATGTACTACACTCCTGAGCTGTTCCCTCCCTTGGAACTAAGATGGATGCAGTCCCAGGACGCCTCAACCAGACCACATTCTTTGCAGCTCGCACAGGAGTGTTCTATGGCCAGTGCTCCGAAATTTGCGGGGCTAACCATAGATTCATGCCAATAGTTATAGAGTCTGTGCCATTTAATACCTTTGAAAACTGAGTTACTCAATACTTAGAAGAATAACACCCCTTAATTAGCTTATTTTAAAGCTTTAGACTCTTAATTTAAAAGAAATTAGCTAATACCTATTATTAAGGAGTGCCACAACTAGAATTTGCTTGATGAATCGTAAACTTTTCCCTCATTTGAGCTTCCGTATTAATAGTCATTTCCTTACTATTAAATAGCTTTCCACCTAACAGCGCGGGTCAATCCTCTTCTTCCTTAACTTTAAAAAAGACCACAACTAATTGACAATGACTATAACAGCAAGAATTTTGGGTCAGTTTTTCCCAGAAACCCTGTTTTTTATTCCAATGAATGTATTTTCCATGGCATTTTGCCTATCCTGACTCGTGTTTATTTACCCCGTAAAATGGGCCCCATCTCGATTCCAATCTATTTGGCTTGGTTTTCGGAGAAACATCTTAGAAATGATTTTCCAGAAAACCAGACCTAAAACTGCCCCTTGGGCAGGCTTAATAGCAGGAGTCTTCGTCCTTATTTTACTTGTTAACGTCTTGGGCCTTTTTCCCCCTTATGCTTTTCAAAGGCCCACAAGAAACATATCCTTGACCTACAGACTAGGTTTTCCTCTTTGAATGGCAATAAAAATTCTAGGTTTCTACCTTGCATTTAAAAGCCGACTAAGCCATTTGGTTCCACAGGGAACACCAAGCGCACTAATACCATTAATGGTCTGAATAGAAACACTAAGTCTATTTGCGCAACCCATAGCCCTAGGCCTACGACTTGCTGCTAACCTCACAGCTGGCCACTTGCTAATTTTTCTTCTATCGACAGCTATATGGCTACTTTCTTCCAGTTTGATGATTAGGGTCCCAATCCTTATTATTTTTATTTTATTATTTGTGCTAGAAATAGGAGTAGCCTGCATCCAAGCATATGTATTCACTGCTCTAATTCATTTCTACCTACAACAGAACATTTAAATTATGGCTCATCAACACCCATATCATTTAGTAGACCAAAGCCCATGACCCTTGACAGGAGCATTTAGAGGCTTAATGATGACTTCAGGCAATGTCCTATGGTTCCATACCCAAAAGACTAATTTAACTTTAGTAGGCTTTTTATTATTAATAACAAAAATGGTTAACTGGTGACGCGATATAATTCGAAAGGCCAACTTTCAGGGCAGACACACTGCTATTGTAAAAAAGGGAATGCGATATGGCATGATCCTATTTATAACCTCAGAGGTTTGCTTTTTTTTCGCCTTTTTTTGGGCCTTCTTCCATAGAAGATTAGCCCCCTCCGTTGAAATAGGGGTAGCATGACCCCCGAGAGGAATAACCCCCCTTAACCCTTTCCTAGTTCCTCTATTAAAAACAGGCGTTCTTCTATCTTCAGGAGTTACTTTAAGATGGTCCCACCACAGAATTCTAGCAGGGAATCGAACTGAATCTATTCAAGCACTATTTCTGACAGTGGCTCTCGGTAGGTATTTTACCGCGCTTCAGGCGTGAGAATATATTGACGCCCCATTTACCATTGCCGATAGTGTTTATGGCTCCACCTTCTTTGTTGCTACAGGATTTCATGGTCTCCAGGTAATTATAGGAACAACTTTCCTCATGGTATGCCTATTTCGGACTGCAGGCCGCCACTTCTCAACCCATCACCACTTTGGATTTGAAGCAGCCGCATGATACTGGCACTTTGTAGATGTAGTATGATTTGTCCTTTATTGATTGATTTACTGATGAGGAGCTTAAAGAGAAGAGAGGAAGAAACCTCTATCAAACGGTTTCAAGCCGCATGCATTCCTATCGTGCCACTTCTCCACGTCATATATAAGTAATGACAACTATAATCTTCTTGTTTAGTATAACCATTGCAGTAGCCGTAGTGCTTGGACTGGCTGCTCATGCCCTGCCTAAACGCACCAGGGATAGAGAAAAGAGCTCCCCCTACGAGTGTGGCTTTGATCCGCTAAAATCCGCCCGATTACCTTTTTCATTCCGGTTTTTTCTTGTCGCCATTTTGTTTTTGCTGTTTGACCTAGAAATAGCACTGCTCTTTCCTTTACCAGCTGCTAGGCTGATAACTCCCCCCTCCACCTTAATTCCAATCTCAATGGTTTTTATGGTTATCTTGACACTCGGATTAGTCTTCGAGTGAATAAAAGGGGGCCTAGAATGAGCAGAGTAACTCCTACTTAGAATAATGATTACCCTCATACTGTTTACTGTAGGTATGGCCACAACCACTCTTTTGATTCCCAGGAACAAGCTATGAGCAGGAGCAATTTTTCAGAGTGCACTATTGTCTTTGTTATCTTTAATTGTTCTAAATAACCACTGAACCGCCTCATGACACAAACTCTCTTCTATCTTAGCCTCCGACACTATCTCCGCACCTCTTATTATACTTAGGTGCTGGCTGGCTCCAATAGCCCTAATAGCAAGAAAGGGACAACTGAAAAAAAGAAGAGACCTTGGCAGCCGTGTTTTTATAATTATGATTATTGTAATCACAGGGGCCCTTATAATTACCTTCTCATCCCTAGAGCTAATCCTGTTCTACATCGTGGTCGAAACTACCCTAATACCCACCCTGATCCTTATAACACGGTGGGGGGCACAAATGGAACGGTGCCAAGCAGGACTATACTTTATGTTTTACACGCTGTTTGGCTCTCTTCCACTACTTATTGCCATAATAGCCATATACATATCAAGATCCTCCCTATCAATACCAAAAGTAAAACTACTGTGAGCAAACGACGGATCAATTGAGTCATTAACAATGTGATGAGCCCTATCAATAAATTGCTTTTTTAATAAATTGCCTGTGTACGGGTTCCACCTGTGGCTTCCAAAGGCACATGTTGAAGCTCCAGTTGCAGGATCAATGATTCTAGCGGCAATTCTACTAAAGATTGGGGGCTATGGGCTAATGCGACTAATAGCCTTATTTTCAACCATATCTATGAAAGCCCTCTCCCTAGCCCTCATAGTGTTCTGCACTTGGGGAGCCCTAATCACTAGTGTTATATGTGTCCGGCAAACAGACCTCAAGGCTCTAATAGCCTACTCTTCAGTTGGGCACATGAGAATAGTTGCAGCTGCCATATTCTCAGAAACAAGTTGAGGGATGAAAGGAGCCCTAATGCTAATGGTAGCCCACGGATTGGTATCGTCTGCCCTATTTTCTCTTGCCAAAACCGTTTACGAGCGAAGAGGAACCCGAACACTTGCCATAACACGAGGCCTCAAGCTTCTTCTTCCTCTAAGAACACTCTGGTGACTCTTAATGTGTGCTGCCAAATTGGGATTACCTCCCTCCCCCAACCTAATAGGAGAAATACTTATATTATCTTCACTTATTTCATGGTCCGTATGACTCTTTCCCATTGTAGGCTTCGCACAAGTGTTTGGAGCCATCTACTCCCTAATGATATTTCAGCTCTCGCAACAAGGAACACCTTTTACAAGAATTATAAAAGTTTTTTCCTCCTTTTCACGGGAGCATTTATTCGCCGCACTTCATATTTTACCCTTAATACTTATAATGATAAATCCTTTTTCAGCATTAATTGCCTGATTAAAGTAGTTTAAGAAAAGCATCAGCCTGTGGAGCTGAAGACGCCAGTAAACTCTGGCTTAAATCCGAAATCTATAGGTTTGTCTTGGGCCTGCTAAGCCCAAAGACCTGCGGTTCGAATCCGTTGAGTTTTCGATGGTTATATCTCCGTCACTTATAATTTCTTCATTAAATCTAGGAATACTTACAATTCTTCTGGGGAGGATTTTTTTCTTTTCTAAGTCTTACTTTTCCAAGGGAAACGTAAATTTTCCACTAATAAAGACCACTAGCGCCTGTTTAAGTGTTAATAAAGACAAGGAAGAAACCATAGAGTATAAAAGAGGTCCATTTGCAATGGCCATTCTAAAGGTACTGGCTTTTTTATCCGTGCTCTCCTTGTTAGTCACGTGTAAAAACAGGATTCAGAGAATAAAAATCACTCTCTCCTTGTGGCTAAGAAACACCCCCCTAAAAATTTCACTTAATTTTATTTATGATCAATACTTTCTAGTTTTTCTTTCAGTGGCCCTAATAGTTACATGATCGATCATGGAGTTCTCATTTTATTACATGACAGAAGACCCTAAAAGAAGCGCTTTCTTCCGGTTATTAACTATTTTTTTGCTAAAAATGTTAATTTTAACCTGCTCAAAAAGCCTATTCTTAATATTCCTAGGCTGAGAAGGGGGTGGTTTTCTCTCTTTTTTACTTATAAGCTGATGAACTACCCGAAACGACGCAAGGAGCTCAGCACTAGAAGCCGTAATTACAAATCGAATAGGAAATATTGGACTTATAACGTTTATGGCCCTTTCAGCTCTTAAATTTAACTCGTCAAACTTGACAAAAATACTCTCTTCCAACGAGAATCTAACTCCCCTCCTGCCATTTTTGCTGTTCGGGCTTATCCTAGCTGCAGCTGGAAAGTCAGCCCAATTCGGCTTACACCCGTGGCTGCCAGCGCTACTGGAAGGCCCTACACCAGTTTCTGCTCTACTACACAGTTCTACCATGGTAGTTGCCGGAGTATTCCTTTTAGTCCGCACCAGAGAATTATTTTCCTCTCCCCTTATTACCCATTCACTGGTTTTGATTTTAGGAGGAACAACAGCACTATTCGCAGCTTCAACCGCCATCGCCCAACACGATATAAAGAAGATTATAGCATACTCCACCACAAGACAGCTAGGACTAATGGTCACTGCAATAGGCATTGGACAACCTGCTCTAGCATTTTTCCACATCTGCACTCATGCCTTTTTTAAGGCCATGTTATTCCTGTGCTCTGGAAGGGTAATCCATAGATTGAGGGACGAACAAGATCTTCGAAAGATGGGAGGTCTTAGAAAGCTCTTACCTGTCACATCTTCCTGTTTAATTCTAGGCAGACTTGCCTTAATGGCACCCCTCTTAGCAGGATTCTATTCTAAGGACCTAATACTAGAGGCCACAAGAGCTAGAGTTTTAAACCTCCTAGGAATTGTTTTAAGAATAGTGGCGACAATGCTTACGGCAGTATACAGCTTTCGAATTATCTTCTTCTGCTTCTCCCTAAGACCTTCTTGTAGCTCCCCTTTCTCCCATAGGGAAGAAAAATTTAACCTCAAAAACGCCCTATTACGACTTGCCACAGGAACAATAGCAAGCGGATGATTTTTTTCAAAATTGCTATTTGCTCCCCCCTCTTTTAATGTTACCTCGCTCGCAAAGGGCACGCCGCTCATAGTACCCATAATAGGAGTAGCTGCCCTCTTTATGTCCTTAATATCATCGACCTCTAATTCAATAGGGAGAAATGCCCACTCAGCCACAACATCACAGTGATTTTTCGTTGATGCTGTACACCTCTCAATAATCACTATGAGGCTCGCGCTCTCCTTTTTCTCCTCCCGAACGCTAGACCGAGGATGGCAAGAAAAAATTGGCCCTCAAGGAATAGCACCAACCTCAACCGCCCTTTCTAAGATTAGCCAAGCAGGGCAAATAGGGCTAATTAAGCGATATATACTCTCTTCAATGGCCTCAGTATTAGTAATACTGGCTCTCTCTCTTTTAATCTTATCATAACCAGATAGCACGAATTATTGTTCTTTCGATTCCTCGAGAAATTATCAAAGCTCCAACTAAGGCTACAAGCAACACAAAAACACCTAAGATGACCAAGACGCCACCCCTGTTGTAAAAGGTGTTTCTTCCGACTAGTCTCTCGCCTCTAACAAAACAATGAAAAATATTCTTCAGGTCTTGAAAATTATCAAAAGACATAAAAACCCAGGAAGAAAAAAGAAAGACAAGCCCAACAACCTCCCCTAAATTTTTTACTGAGGGAAACCGCTCAGGCGATATAGCGCTAGAGTAAGGAAACACGACTAACATTCCTCCGATGTAAACAAGGAACAATACAATGGGTACAAATGACCTACCTAAGAAAGATAAGACGAAGGACCCAGGAACCGAAAAAACTACCAACCCTAATGCTGAATAGTATGGCGAGAGACTATAAAAAACTAAAGTCCTTCCAAAAAGCATAACTATAAGTGTTACATATACTACCATTTATTATATATAAGGATTAAAATTATGGCAGCTCCATTACGAAAGGAACATCCAATTTTCCGAATTCTGAAAAGTACATTCGTTGACCTCCCCCTTCCCTCCAACCTTTCCATTTGGTGAAACTCGGGCTCTCTACTAGGGCTGTGCTTAGTTGTTCAAATATTGACTGGAATATTCCTAGCAATGCACTACACAGCCGATATTACCTTAGCATTTTCATCCGTTATGCACATTTTGCGAGATGTAAATTATGGATGATTTTTACGATATGTACACGCCAAAGGCGTCTCTCTCTTTTTTATCTGTATGTACTGCCACATAGGACGGGGACTATACTACGGGTCTTATAAAAAGATTGAGACCTGAAAAGTTGGTGTAATCCTATTTTTGGTTACCATCCTAACCGCCTTTATGGGCTATGTCTTAGTCTGGGGGCAAATGTCCTTTTGAGCTGCCACAGTAATCACAAATTTAGTGTCTGCAATTCCCTACATAGGAACTATTATAGTTCAGTGATTATGAGGGGGATTCTCCGTCGACAAAGCCACCCTTACCCGATTTTTTCCCTTTCACTTCCTTTTCCCCTTTATAATAGCAGCCTTAGCGGTTATACACTTAGTATTCCTCCACAACAGAGGAGCCAACAACCCTTTTGCCTTCAAAAGCAACTATGACAAGGCCCCTTTCCACATTTACTTCACGACCAAGGACACAGTCGGGTTTATTCTTTTGGTAGCCGCACTATTTAGCTTAGCCCTCCTATTTCCTGGCGCCCTAAAAGACCCAGAGAAATTCATTCCTGCAAACCCACTGGTGACTCCCCCACACATTCAGCCAGAATGGTACTTCTTATTCGCCTACGCCATTCTGCGATCTATCCCCAACAAGTTAGGAGGGGTAATCGCCCTAGTAGCAGCCATACTGGTCTTATTCTTGATGCCCCTCCTAAACACCTCGAAGAAAGAGTCTAACTCTTTCCGACCGCTATCACAAGCAGCCTTTTGGTTACTTGTTGCCCACCTTTTCATATTAACATGGATAGGCAGACAACCCGTAGAGTACCCATATGTGTTACTCGGACAAGTGGCCTCAGTACTTTATTTTAGGCTATTTATATTCGGGTTCCCCATAGTTTCTTCAATAGAAAACAAGATTATATTTTCTTA